ATAGTTAGCAGCTCCGTATCAAGGTCATCATCAATATCGTCACTATCATCAATATCGATATCGTCACTATCATCAATATCGATATCGTCAATAAGATAACCTTTAGGCTTGTCATCCAGGAACTTGTTCGGAAATACCGTAATGAAAGGAACATAGGAGTTTGTCGCTAGGTATTTGACCAAATAGGATCGTCCAGTTCCTATAGAACCTATCACCAAAATACCCCTAGAAGGGGATAGGGCTAAGCGGAGCGAAAAGGGTTTTCCATGAGATGGGAAATGAGAACTATTAGCCCCACACGAGGTTTGTGAATAAGTGATTGTCTGATAATGAGCAAGGAATATCCGTCTTTCTGCTAAACAGGATCTATTGAACTCATAATTCATTAGATACTTTTTATGAATGTCAACTAAGTATCGTAAGTAAATGGATCCCGGTTGTTCAATCATTTGATAACCAGAGTCATTCTTTGATAAACGATCACTATGAGTCAGACTCAATAGAATTTGATCAATCCTTTTTTCCGTCGTTAAGGTGGAGAACTGAACCAAGAATTCTCTTTCTTCATCATCAATCGAATCACTGTTCGCGACCCAGGATTCTATTTTATCATCAATCCAATCACCGTTCACGTTTTTTCTTTTTCTTATCAATGAATAGATCTCTTTACTTGTACGACTTAGATGTCTCGTATTTCTCGAAAAAGTGATTCGATTGATGGGATTTGGTATGATACTGATGAGATCGATGAGATTGATATTCAAATATTTCTTCTTAGAACGTATTGATTTGACCCCATAAGCGGGACCACCACCCAATAGCATGTTGCCGCCAGAAGCAGAATCCCGTATTTCTTCCAGAGAATCTCCTAATTGTTCCAGAGCAACTAGAAAGAGATTCTTTAACCAGAAAGAATTCAGTTCAGATGTAGGATACCTATCCAGAAGTTTTCGCAACTCAATCATGTATGATGGAATCATCAAAGATTTGATCTTTTCTAACTCTGTCTGTAACTCACTAGAGGCTCGGAAAACAAAGAGAAGATGTGTACGAACGAGATATCCAGCAACAAGAAGAAGGAAAAGAATTGAATAGAGGAACTCCCAAGCATTTGGTGATCTCAGATGTGTCCATATCAATGGAATGGGTGACTCATTATTTCGATGAATCATTTCTTCGGACAGAAGAAGATTCTGTAAACACTTACTCGAACTCTCACTTATCAGATTCCGTTGTGGAAGAATCGACCACCACTTTTTCTGAGGAATTGGCCATGATATATCTGATCCATGCATAATATCATGAAAAACGGACACAAAATTTTGACTGCCACTTAGGGAATATTGAAAGGGAATATTCAATATCAAATAAATATTGTTTTTTAAGGTGAAATAAAGATATTTACACCCCGTCCAAGTAAGGAACCATGGCATATAGGTTTGGAACAAATTCCATTTTGAGAGATTTGAAAAAGCACTATCTCGTTGAAGGGTTCTACCTACTTCCCCCTTCTCAACGTTTTTCTTTAGACAAAGACTCAGTTCTTTCCTCTTTCCGGACGGCACATATTTCTCAAAACATGGAGTGTGAATCAAACCCATGTTTGAATTGAAACGGAGATAGTGATGCAAGTTTTTCCCTTCTGAATCAGATAGATTCATATCTGAAAGAAGCTGACAATAAGTTCTTTCAAAATTGACTATTTGTTCCTCTATTACAGGTGTTCCAGAAATGTCTGCAATCGAGTAAACAGGAACGGATGGATCGGATCGAATTGAAAAATGGAAAGATTTGTACAAGTTATACGTTTCATTACCACTTTGTGGAACATTGTTAGGTATGAATATGCCAGATACCTGTGACTCAATTGGTGAAATAGTCTCTCTCTCCCCCAAAACATGTTTTTTTTTACCGAAACACAAAGAAAATATTTTGTTGCGAATGCACAAGATATTGGGGAATTGGGCATATGTAAAATCATAATTATGAATACGGGTCTTTTCCCCATAAAAATGGAATCCTTTGTTACAATAGAACCAGAAGCGATGGGGATGATTCAAGAATTGAAGTCTGTTTGCTCTATAAAAAGAAGATATCAATGCACTTTTCTGAGGATTCAACCAATTGTTTCGATCGTGGGATATCATTGATAAATAGGAATCCGTGTTCTCAAAGGATTTCCTGCGATTTTTTCTAGTACGGAATGAGTCAATCATGCACTTTTGTATCTTGTTGAACAAAAAAGGTAATATTGTTCCTGTATTGATTAAAAATTTCGATCTTTGGGAAGTATCATGATCATACAATAAGAAGGGTTTCAATTTATTCAAATAAACGATTTGAACACCTATTGATTCTAACAACTGATTGCCGGGTTGATCATTTAGACCTTTCAATTCATAGATGTGGATTTCGGCCCTATGAATGGAGATATTCCCGAGACTCACAACGAAAAAAGGAAGTGACTTAGATAAAAAGAGAAGCGACTTGGACAAAAGGAGAAGTGACTTGGACAAAAAGAAACGAAGTGACTTGGACAAATCTTGTTTGTCGATAACCTCGGACCAATCAATCGAATATTGATTAATACGTAATCGATCGAACATTACTTGAAAACGGTGTTTCTGCTCAGAAACGAAATGCTCCAAATGTTCCTGGAAATTCTTGCTTCCATTGGAGCATTTGTATCTATATACATTAGGATCCAGATTCGTGGATCTCTCGGTTCGAGAAATAAGAGGATCGAACCACTTCTTCTTAATCTTTTTCAAATTGGATAAATGTTGGTTGATCTTATCTATTATTATAGTTAGATGATTCAGAATATCATTTCCTATTGGGTGCTTTTGAATTCCTATGGGATGCTTTTGAATTCCATATGCGAAGTTGCAATCGGGTCGATTCATTAAAAAGAATCGATTCAATACATTTCTTATGTACCCATAGGTACTATATTGGATTTGAATCTGATTTCGGATCAATCTATATTGATGGATCGCCTCCATTATGTTGTTGTGAGCAAATACCGCTATTTTTGGTTTTGGATCTTCCAAATCATTCCCGCAGGAGATCCGGACCGATTTTTTTTTTATCTTTCGATAAAAAGATTCATTCTCTTTATAAAAAATAGAAAGTAGAACCAATAAAAATAAATCATAAAAAATAGAAGATAGAACCAATAAAAATAAATCATAAAAAATAGAAGGTAGAACCAATAAAGATTTCTTTTTCGATTCATCCCCGGAGTTGAATACCTCATTCAATAATTTTCCGTAGGAATCAATAGACAAGCCAAATTCCTTATTATGATAGGCTAAACCCGGCTCGGTTATTGATAGAGTGAATAGATCTGCCATTTCTTGAAATGTCTCTTCTAATTCAAACTCGTGGTGCAACCTGTATCCCCCTTTGTTCCGATCATGGAATAGATGAAATAAATCAAAAAATGCATTTTCGTTCAAGAATGAAATCTTATTGGAACTGTCCATATCCGGTTCATCCTTCGGAACCATATCCCATCCCGGATCTGCTGCAATCGAATGAACTGAGGAGGTATTTTGTAAATACGTAATTATCTTGAATATATCAACTATTTCTTTATTTTCCGATCGCCTCGAAGGGACAAAAGAAACACCTTGTTGTTTCTTCAACAATTTCTGATCTATAGTCGACCTCTCGGTAGGATTCAAACCCAGATGAAGTTCTGACCATCTATCAGAGAAAAAAGAACGAATTGATCTTGTAGGATTCCCAAGAAATTCTTCTATTTCTTCTGGAAGCAGATGATTATTCATCTGCTTCTCACGTTCCGGGAATAGCCGAGCCATTGAGGAATATCCGGAAAGGTATTTTGAGAATCGATCTGATTTTATCTCTGTTCGTTCCGTTTGAAGAAAGGAAGTATCTAAAAGAATTGATCTTTTTTTTAGTTGCTTAATCTCCGTTTGATTGATCAATGTGTGATATTCCGAACCCTCATTACTAATGGAATTGAAAGGATCTATGGATTGATCAGAAAATCCTTTCGATTGGCTAGAATCCGTTACTTGAAAGAAAATGGATCTTATGGAATCATATTGAATATTTGACGATACATTCCGTACCTTGCTAAAAACCCGATTCCTGTTTACCAACCACGCATTGTCTAACCAAATCAAATTCTCTCTCGAGACGTTCCTCAAAAAATCCGATTTGTGCCGATTCTTCCCCCCAATAACGAAGAGATCTTGGCGGAATTGCCACATATGAAATTGAGCGCAATTTTGCAAAAAACTACCCCCCTTGTTTCTCGAGAGGAGATGGGAAACATGTTCAATCTCGTTTGATTGAATAGTCGCCTCAGCTCCTTGTTGTTTGAAGAAACCCCCCTCATCAATTGGTCTTTTTTCACGAAAAGCAGACATGAGATAACAAATCAAATGTTTCACTAAAATTTCGAATAGCTGTCCCGAATTCAAGTTGATTATGTTTCTCTTCTTACTCGGAGAAAGGCGGTCAAATAATTTCCAATCATGGTCCTTGCGGATCGGATCATTCGTATAGGATACAAAAAAAAACTCCAGATATTTTATATCTTTCTCTTTGAATGAGATCTCAATTCCAGCTGCAATTTCATTCGATATCTTACAGCTGGAATTCCTCTTTTTTACGATCGCATTCCTCCATCGCCGCGAACCCCAGTTAGATTCAGACATGATACACTTTTTAGTTATTGGAAGAACCCAAGTACTTTCTTTCGGATCCATGAAACAATTCTCATAGATATTTTTCCCTTTTGGAAGATACAGGAGCGAAACAATCAACCTATTGAGATTGGAAGACAAAAAGGATTCTTTCAATGTATAATTGGGGGGTCCAATGGAACGCAGAGGTTTAGGAAGAAGCCCCATCAAATAGATATTTTTTCTTTCGACCCTATTTCGATTGTATATAAGGACCGCTACTACAAGTACAAGCAGTACTACTGCTTTGATCGTGCAATGTCGACGAATTGAACCCTG